CATGGAGGGCCACCATTGACTAGTTTTCTAATTCTAAATAGTCTTTTTTTTAGTTTAACCTAAGGCAACGTGTGAGTAGCTAAAAAAATTGACTTAGGAAATGAAAATATACAACTACACTATATATTATCTGGGGTAATATAAAAAAATTAGAATAAAGATTACACTATTGATATTAGAGTAGAGAATTGAAACAAAAAAAGGAAAGAGATCTCAAAGATCTTTTTCCTAAAATTACCGTTTGCTACATTTATATCATAATAATACCTTCCCATCAATGTAGATTGGTCACCGAATCCGAATATTAACTAGTCGGAGTCGTAATTTGACGAAGAAGTCTTGTGGTATTACGACGTATTATTAAGGATGTTATATAGAAGGATTCCCCTTTTCAGTTTATTTTATTCAACGATTAACCAAATAAAATATTAATATAATCAATCAAATAGATTTCTATGCAATGATTCGGCCCAATCACTTTATCCATTGATTATCTTATCAATTTAGGTTGCAGGATAATGATAAACAGGGGGAAGGGAAAGGATAATTTATAAAAAGGGGGATTCCTAAATGGTTCGTAGAGGGGAGGTCGAACTAGGTATATGGAATTGAATGGCTATAAGTTAACTCTTGTCAAGGGTTAGACGCATCCTTATCAAATCCGATTGAATTGAATTGAAGATGAAGGAAGAGTTGGTTTACATTGTGGAAAAAAGACATGTATATGTGATATTAGATATTTATTAGTTATATACGAGCTAAAGATATATCTAATTTGCCCTACTAATCAAATGCGAATGTAGATGGGGATTCTATAGAAGTCCTTCTCTCTCATCTGTGACTATGAGTTGAATGAATAAATGGATGAAGTGAATAAAAAAAGAGAAGAATTCAAAGAGCTGTTCGGGACAAAGAAACCAAAAAACTAAAGTTGTATGGATTCACAAAGACTTTCTCGAGCGAAACTAAAAAAGAGATATCAAATTTTGATGATTAAAGAATGTTATTGCTTGAATTCGAAGTTCGTAGTTACTTCGACTGAATGAATCGTAGCAATTAAGTCATAGTTCATTGGTTGAATGTATCATTAACCATTTTTTTTTGGTACGAGGAACTTATCATGAATCCACTGATTTCTGCCGCTTCCGTTATTGCTGCTGGATTGGCTGTAGGGCTTGCTTCTATTGGACCCGGAGTTGGTCAAGGTACTGCTGCGGGTCAAGCTGTAGAAGGTATCGCGAGACAGCCCGAGGCGGAAGGAAAAATACGAGGTACTTTATTGCTTAGTCTAGCTTTTATGGAAGCTTTAACAATTTATGGCCTGGTTGTAGCATTAGCACTTTTATTTGCTAATCCTTTTGTTTAATATTAGAAATATGAAAAACCAAAATTTGAAAAATTTTGTTGCCTTGGACTTGTGCTTTGCTTTTTCCAATAAAGATTTCATTCCTAAAATTACTTATTCGTTGAGAAAATAACCCACGGGAGGGGCTGATTTGCGGATGAGGAATTAGCATACCAACTCGCTTTCATCCTTCCCGTTCGTGTTCGTAGGCCCTTTTTAGTTTTTAATTTTAAGAGGGGTTGCAGCCAAGGAAGTAATTCATGATTTCTAAATCGAATAGATTTTTTATTCTATTTAGAAAGTAGGAAACTAGAAATATATATATATATAGAAAAAGAGGGTAAAGTAATCCAAAAAGAACTCTGTTCTATTTTTTAGTCTATCTATACAAGGAGATCATATGAAAAATGTAACCCATTCTTTCGTTTCTTTGGGCCATTGGCCATCCGCCGGGAGTTTCGGGTTTAATACCGATATTTTAGCAACAAATCTAATAAATCTAAGTGTAGTGCTTGGGGTGTTGATCTTTTTTGGAAAGGGAGTGTGTGCGAGTTGTTTATTTCAAGAATAGGCTGGATCCAACCAGATGTACTTTTTCTGTTATAACTAGGAAAGTTATACCTAAGAAAGAAGGGTGCATGATTTCGCGAATTACTTCTGAATTGATTCAGAAATCATATGTAAGAACTATAGCATTTCGTAATTTATTGGAAAATCCACTTTGATTCTCTATCAACCAATAATTGAGAGCATTAACATGGTTAAAGCTAAACTGTTTGAAGTCCAGACGCAGCATGGTACTCTTTCTACCACTATGTTAATATAGAGATGGTTTCAAAATACATATTTTATCAATATAGAACACTCATATTGATAAAATAATTTGAACTACTTGTTGGGGATTTTATCCCCTTTTTAGCCAATGCTGAATCGATGACCTAATTTATTGTGTATAAAGTAATAAAAATATCTTGGATTAAAAAAAGTAAACAACTTTGCTGACAATTACATATTTTTTGTTTGGTCAGAAGAGTCCTCCGACTATTTTGGTCTTGAATTAGTGATTCCTTTTGATATTTTGATTTAATTTTGGAATATGACAAGAGAATAGAGGATAGGCTCAGTACATTTTACATTACCAATAAAAATATGGGA